CACGCATGCAAGAAGGAAGTTTGAGCTTGATGCAAATGGCTAAAATATCTTCTGCTTTATATGATTATCAATCAAATAAAAAGTTATTTTATGTATCAATCCTTACATCCCCTACCACAGGTGGGGTGACGGCCAGCTTTGGTATGTTGGGAGATATCATTATTGCCGAACCCAATGCTTACATTGCATTTGCGGGTAAAAGAGTAATTGAACAAACATTGAATAAGACAGTACCTGAGGATTCACAAGTGGCTGAATATTTATTCCATAAGGGCTTATTCGATCCAATCGTACCACGTAATCCTTTAAAGGGCGTTCTGGGTGAGTTATTTCGGCTACATGCTTTCTTTCCTTTGAATAAAAATTAGATCGATCAAGTAGAGCCTTAGAGTCTTAATTTAATAAGAGTATTAATTTATTAAAACTTAATAAAATTTTTTATGTGTGGTGATCAAGTAGTTATTTAATTTATAGGAATCAAATATAGGAATCAAAGTAAAAATACGAAGAATGGATTTTTTCTTTGGTAACATAAGATTTAATTGTAGAAAGAATCATCCAGATCATCTTTTTATCGATATTCCTGGTTACTAACCAGGAAATCCCTATTAAAAAAAATAAAAGAGTGAATTCTTTCTTCCGTGAAATTGGTTAACAAGGTCTTGCATCTTTCTATATCTCCCAAAAATCACCCCCCACTAAAAATCCTTTTTGTTGGGTCGTATTATTATAATGAATTCTTTGAGAATTTGTAATAAATCCTTTCTTTAGTAAATTTTATAAAATTATTAAATTTATAAGACAAGAACAAGATAATAACTAATAATACGAATAATATAAAGATAATAACTAATAATACGAATAATATAAAGGGTGGATTATCATACATATATTTCATGTAGAAACATGTAGAAAGATTTATAGGTCCATTTATTTACATATTTATTGGATTTTATTAATTAATATATATTTATTAAAACATATACTTATATACTCCCTATTAAGTATATATACTCACTTAGGTATACTTAGTATAATATAACAATTATATATGAATTATAATATATCTTTATAACAATATAAGGATAAAGTTAAAATATTAATATAAAACAATAAATATAACAATAAATAACAGGTACAAATATTAAATCGAGGTACCCATTCTATGATAACTCTCAACAGCTTCCCCTCAATTTTTGTGCCTTTAGTGGGCTTAGTATTTCCGGCAATTGCAATGGCTTCTTTATCTCTTTATGTTCAAAAAAACAAGATTTTTTAGATACAATAAGGACGAATCTTTTTTTTTCAAGACTTACTTGGATCATAACACGGATATCTATTTAGTAGAATATGGTATAACATGTGGCTTCCTTCGGTCATAAGCTCTTATGTATGTATAAACATGATATTATGGGTAAATGAATTATCACTATTTTCAAATAGATCGGGATCGGGGAGAATTTCTGAAATGTAAAGTCAATATATCTATATGTATTCGGAAATCATGTGAAAGGGATGTTACTATTTTAGTTTGGACCTAAGAAATTCGATGAATTACCCCTAAACGTTCACATCATAATAGTGCTGGTTGATGAGAGTTACTTCGGAAACAAAAAAAAGTAAAATAAAATTTATTTTTGTTATTCTCCCAATTCCAATAAAATGCAACTAGGTCTAGTTATAGTATGAGTTGGCGATCAGAACGTATATGGATAGAACTTATAGCGGGGTCCCGAAAAACAAGTAATTTCTGCTGGGCCTTTATTCTTTTTTTAGGTTCATTAGGGTTTTTATTGGTTGGAACGTCCAGTTATTTTGGTAGGAATTTTATATCTTTATTTCCTTCTCAGCAAATAATTTTTTTTCCACAAGGGATCGTGATGTCTTTCTATGGGATCGCAGGTCTTTTTATTAGCTCCTATTTGTGGTGCACAATTTCGTGGAATGTAGGTAGTGGTTATGATCGATTCGATATAAAAGAGGGCGTAGTGTGTATTTTTCGTTGGGGATTTCCTGGAAAAAATCGTCGCATATTCCTCCGATTCCTTATGAAAGACATTCAGTCCATCAGAATAGAAATTAAAGAAGGTATTTATGCTCGTCGTGTCCTTTATATGGAAATCAAAGGCCAGGGGGCCATTCCCTTGACTCGTACTGATGAGAATTTGACTCCACGAGAAATTGAGCAAAAAGCTGCTGAATTGGCCTATTTCTTGCGTGTACCAATTGAAGTATTTTGAAAAAAGGAACTGAAGAATGAATACTTTGCAAGAGAGAAAAAACTCAAGAATCCTCGTTTTTTTATATAGCATAACTTAACTGAAGTTTCTTCAGAACGCTTATTCGAACCAAAGCAAACGCTACGAAATAATTCTAAAACAAAATTGTTTGTGTCCACAATTTTTTTATGCGTATGTAAACCCACTTAACTCAATTCAGCAACAAATCTAAATACTAGATTCATCATATATTAAAACAAAACATTTCATAATAAATCATAATATAATAAAGTAAAGAATTTTTTTTTTTAGAAATATTTGATATTTTGATAGAACGGGAGTTCTTTCGTCTCGCAATCCGACTACTATTAATTTGAAGTGGGCTTTTTCTTATTCTATTTCTGTATTCTTTCTAAATTCAAGGACTAACCACTGTACTGAATCACAAAAAAAATAGGAAATAGATTCATGGGCTCGATAACTTGTAATAGAACTTATGCTTGATAGAAATATTAGTATCGTATAGAGTCGACGAACGAGGTGCGTTCAGTAAAAATTAAAAAATTCACAGACGAAAAAATGGCAAAAAAGAAAGTATTAATTTCCCTTCTATATCTTGCATCTATAGTATTTTTGCCTTGGTGGATCTCTCTCTCATTTAATAAAAGTCTGGAATCTTGGGTTACAAATTGGTGGAATACTAGGCAATCCGAAATCTTTTTGAATGATATTCAAGAAAAGAGTATTCTAAAAAAATTCATAGACTTAGAGGAACTCCTACGTTTGGACGAAATGTTAAAGGAATACCCGGAAGCACATTTACAAAAGCCTCGCATCGAAATCTACAAAGAAACGATCCAATTGATCAAGATGCACAATGAGGATCGCACGCATACAATTTTACACTTCTCGACAAATATAATCTGTTTCGTTATTCTAAGTGGTTATTCTATTATAGGTAATGAAGAACTTGCTATTCTTAACTCTTGGGTTCAAGAATTCCTATATAACTTAAGCGACACAATAAAAGCTTTTTCTATTCTTTTATTAACTGATTTATGTATAGGATTCCATTCGCCCCACGGTTGGGAACTAATGATTGGCTCTGTCTACAAAGATTTTGGATTTGCTCATAATGATCAAATTATATCCGGTCTTGTTTCTACTTTTCCAGTCATTTTAGATACAATTTTTAAATATTGGATCTTTCGTTATTTAAATCGTGTATCTCCTTCACTTGTAGTGATTTATCATTCAATGAATGACTGAAAAATGATTGAACGATCCAATTATAATATTTGTTACTTTGTGGATAAGCAAAACATTCAAAATTGTACTTATTCTTTCTACCCATCCAAGGGATTCCTTCAATATTCCAGTAAAATTATTTATATTTAAGTAAATAGCAAAATTATAGATAGGGAACTATACTAGCGACCTGCCTAATTTTATTGTATAAATTTTCGGGATCAATGATTGGACCATGCAAACTAAAAATACCTTTTCTTGGATAAAGAAAGAGATTACTCGATCCATTTCCGTATCGCTCATGATATATATAATAACCCAGGCACCCCTTTCAAATGCATATCCCATTTTTGCACAGCAGGGTTATGAAAATCCACGAGAAGCGACTGGCCGTATTGTATGTGCCAATTGCCATTTAGCTAATAAACCCGTGGATATCGAGGTTCCACAAGCGGTACTTCCTGATACTGTATTTGAAGCAGTTGTTCGAATTCCTTATGATCTGCAACTGAAACAAGTTCTTGCTAATGGTAAAAAAGGAGCTTTGAATGTAGGGGCTGTTCTTATTTTACCCGAGGGGTTTGAATTAGCCCCTCCCGATCGTATTTTGCCCGAGATAAAAGAAAAGATAGGAAATCTGTCTTTTCAGAGCTATCGCCCCACTAAAAAAAATATTCTTGTGATAGGTCCTGTTCCTGGTCAGAAATATAGTGAAATCACCTTTCCTATTCTTTCCCCGGACCCCGCTACTAAGAAAGATGTTCACTTCTTAAAATATCCCATATACGTAGGCGGGAACAGGGGAAGGGGTCAGATTTATCCCGACGGGAGCAAGAGTAACAATAATGTTTATAATGCTACAGCAGCAGGTATAGTAAGCAAAATCATACGAAAAGAAAAGGGGGGGTACGAAATAACCATAGCGAATGCATCGGATGGACGTCAAGTGGTTGATATTATCCCTCCAGGACCGGAACTTCTTGTTTCAGAGGGCGAATCCATCCAACTTGATCAACCATTAACGAGTAATCCTAATGTGGGTGGATTTGGTCAGGGGGATGCGGAAATAGTACTTCAAGATCCATTACGTGTCCAAGGTCTTTTGCTATTCTTGGCATCTGTTATTTTGGCACAAATCTTTTTGGTTCTTAAAAAGAAACAGTTTGAGAAGGTTCAATTGTCCGAAATGAATTTCTAGATCCGCGGATTTATCAACATCAAGCTCTAAAAATAAACAAATTTTTGTTGGCAATTATGTTATGTAATTATGTATAATCAAAAAAATTTTGCTTGTTTATATTCTTTGTATATTGTGAAGAAGACTATTTGATTTTACTTAACTCTTCTTTATTTCTTTGTTTTTTCAATCCAAATTCAAACGGTATGATATAGAACGAATCAATAGTTTTATATTTGAATAGAATCAAAACAAAAGATAAATAAGCGGAGAATATAAACCAAAGTATAAATGAGAGGAACAAAGGATTTTAGGGGGGATTGTTCGTCTACTAGTCCTTGACACAAGAAACGGAA